AAAATATATTGTATTGCCTTCGTTCATAATTTCGAAAAATATCGGACGTCTATTACTATTCCAACCTCCTGAATGGTCGGAAGATTTCAAGGACTGGAATAGAGAGATGTATGTTAAATGTACCTATAATGGTGTTGCATTATCTGAAACAGAATTTCCGAAAAATTGGCTGACAGATGGTATTCAGATAAAAATATTTTTTCCTTTCTGTCTAAAACCTTGGCGCAAATTAAAACAACGATTTTCTGAGAAAGATTTAATAAAAGAAAAAGATGATTTTTCTTTTTTAACTGTTTTTGGAATGGAAGCTGAACTCCCTTTTGGTTCACCCCGCAAACGTCCTTCCTTTTTTAAACCCATTTTAAAGGAACTCGAAAAAAAAAAAGACAAATTAAAAAAAAACTATTTTCGAGTTCTAATAGTTTTCAAAAGAAAAACAAAACCATTTCGAAAGGTTTTAAAAGAAAAAAAAGAATGGGTTATCAAAAGTATTATTTTTTTAAAAAAAGAACTTTCCAAAATAAATCAAATTTTACTATTTCGATTAAGACAGGTAGAAATAGATGAATCGAGTGAAATTAAAGAAGAAAAAGATTCTCTAATTAATAATCAGATAGTTGACGAATCATTTAGTCAAATTACATCTCCGAGATGGAGAAATTCTTTATTGACAGAAAAAAAAATTATTGAGAAATTCATTTACAATAATGATAATGAAAGAAAAGAAGGAAAAATTGATAAAAATACAATTCTATTTATTTCGACTCTAAAAAAGTCACTTGAAAATGTTAGTAAAAGAAATTTACATATTTTTTATGACTTATCCTACGTGTCACAAGCATATGTATTTTACAGATTCTCACAACTACAGGTTACTAACTCGTATAAATTACGAACTATCCTTCAATGTCAAGGAATCCCTTTCCTTCTTAAGCCTCAAATAAAGGATTCTTTTGAAATACAAGGAATCGTTGATCAAAAATTGAAGGATAAACAACTTCCGAGTTATGAAATGAATCAATGGAAAAACAGGTTAAGAGAACATTCTCAATATGATTTATCCCCCATCATATGGTCTAGATTAATAGCAGAAAAATGGCGAAATAGAGTTCATCGGCATCACATAGCTAAAGCTAAAAAGGAAAATGTAAGCAAACAGCATTCATATGAAAAAAATGAATTAATTAATTCCAAGAAACAAAAAGAATTGAAAGTGGATTTATTATTTAATAATAAAGAAAATTTTCCGAAATACTTTAGATATGATCTTTTATCATATAAATTTGTTAATTCTGAAAATAAAGCGGAACGCTTTTTTTATGGATCTCCATTTCAAGGAAATAAGAACCAAGAGATTTATTATAACACACCTAAACAAACCTTTTTTGATATGCTGAGTAACGGCCTTATTACTAATAATCTAGGAAAGTTCGATAGTCTATATATAGATCTGGAAAAAATAAAATATTTGGATTGGAAAATTCTCAATTTTTGTCTTAGACAAAAAGCCAATATTGCGAGCTGGATGACAATTGATATCAATAGGAATCAAAATACTCGTACTAAGAATTCTCAAATAATTCCTAAAAAAGATCTTTTTTATCTTATGATTCCAGAAATCAATTCACCAAAAACCCAAAAAGTATTTTTGGATTGGATGGGAATGAATGAAAAAATGTTGAAGCGGCCCATATCGAATCTGGAACTTTGGTTCTTCCCAGAACTGGTGTTCCTTTATACTGTATACAAAAGGGAAGCTTGGGTTTTACCAAGCAAAATTGTCTTTTTAAATTTGAATAGAAATGAAAATATTAAGGAAAAGAAAAAGATCAACAAAAAAAAAAAAATAAGTTTTTTGGTAGCATCAAATAAAGAGCATGGAAATCAAGAAGAAAGAGAACCCACAAGGCCCAGAGATCTTAGATCTGTTCTCCCGCAACAAAAAGATAGTAACGAAAATTATGCGCGATCAGACATGAAAAAAGGGAAAAAGAAAAAACAATACAAAAGTGACACGCAAGCAGAACTCAACCGCTTCCTGCAACGCTATTTGCTTTTTCAATTGAGGTCGGACGATACTCAAAGACTGATCAATAATATCAAGGTATATTGTCTTCTGCTTAGACTGATAGATCCAAGAAAGGTTACTATATCCTCGATTCAAAAGAAAGAAATGAATTTCGATCTAATGGTGATTCAGAGGAATTTAACTTTTCCAGAATTACTGAAAAGCGGAATATTGATTATCGAACCCATTCGTATATCTGGAAAAAAGGATGGACAAAAGATTCTGTATCAAACCATAGGTATTTCATTGGTTCATAAGAATAAGCATCAAACTAATCAAAAATACCAAAAGCAACGATATGTTTCTAAAAAAATTTTAGATGAAGCATCGCATCAAAGAATAACTGGAAAGAGAAACAAAAATCATTTTGATTTGATTGGTCCTGAAAATATTTTATCGTTTAGACGTCATAAAAAATTAGGAATTCTAATCTGTTTCCGTTCAAAGACTCGAAGTGATGTAGAGAAAAATTCAGTATTTTGCAACGAAAAGAGCATACAAAACATTAGCCGAGTTTCACATGATAATAATTACCTTGATGGAGAGAAAATGAAATTACTGAAATTAAAACTCTTTCTTTGGCCTAATTATAAATTCGAAGATTTAGCTTATATAAGTCGTTATTGGTTTGATCCCAACAATGGCAGTTGTTTCAGTATGTTAAGGATCTCCCTGTATCCACTATTGAAAATTCGTGGATAATACACTTTTTCTATATATACTATACTCTATATCTAGAATCGAATTCTAGATAGATATAATAGAATAATAATAATATAATAATATAGGGTCTATGAAAGCAAACAAACACATAGGGGGGTCACATGACAGTATCCAATATGAAATAAATAATGTCCCAATTACCAATTAGATCTCGAACTGAATCAGCAGAACCTCCTTCATTTTAGGCCTCTCATTTTCAATGTGAAAGTGGATCAATTATTTTCCTTTTCTATTCCTATCGAAATCCTATTTGAAATTAGCTTGATTGATTCGAATAGGAGTTTCGAAAGAAATTCAGATTCGATTATTGTATATACCGTAATAGCATTATTATTACTGATCAATAAAATCCATATTTGTAAAAAGAGAAAGGGGAATTTTTTTATGGTAAAAAATTCATTCATTTCGGTTATTTCTCAAAAAGAAAAGGAAGAAAACACAGGGTCTGTCGAATTTCAAGTATTCAGTTTCACCACTAAGATAAGGAAACTTACTTCACATTTGGAATTGCACAAAAAGGATTCTTCATCTCAGAGAGGTTTGCGAAAAATTTTGGGAAAACGGCAAGGACTACTAGCCTATTTGTCAAAAAAGAATAGAGGGCGGTATAAAGAATTAATCGGTGAGTTGAATATTCGAGAGAGAAAAACTCATTAATTGAAACGCGACGCCGTTTGGACTTAATTGTTTACATTTTGATGAACTTCTTTTCAATTTCAGCAATGCATGGAAGAATAACTCGAGAAAAATTTTATGATTACGCCAACTAAAAGAAAGGACCTCATGATAGTCAATATGGGCCCTCACCACCCATCAATGCACGGTGTTCTTCGACTGATCGTTACTCTCGATGGTGAAGATGTTATTGACTGTGAACCAATATTGGGTTATTTACATAGAGGTATGGAGAAGATTGCAGAAAATCGAACAATTATACAATATTTGCCTTATGTAACACGTTGGGATTATTTAGCTACTATGTTCACAGAAGCAATAACCGTAAATGGACCCGAGCAGCTAGGCAACATTCAAGTACCTAAAAGAGCTAGCTATATCAGAACTATTATGTTGGAGTTGAGTCGTATTGCTTCCCATTTGTTATGGCTCGGCCCTTTTATGGCAGATATTGGGGCACAGACCCCTTTCTTCTATATTTTTCGAGAACGAGAATTGATATATGACCTGTTCGAAGCCGCTACCGGTATGCGTATGATGCATAATTTTTTTCGTATCGGGGGAGTTGCTGCTGATTTACCTCATGGCTGGATAGATAAATGTTTGGATTTTTGCGATTATTTTTTAACTGGGGTTGCTGAATATCAAACGCTTATTACACAAAATCCCGTTTTTTTAGAACGAGTTGAAGGCATAGGCATTATTGGTGCAGAAGAAGCCCTAAATTGGGGTTTATCGGGGCCAATGTTACGAGCTTCCGGAATACAATGGGATCTTCGTAAAGTTGATCGTTATGAATGTTACGACGAATTTGATTGGGAGATTCAATGGCAAAAAGAGGGGGATTCATTAGCTCGGTATTTAGTACGAATCAGTGAAATGACAGAATCCATAAAAATTATCCAACAGGCTCTGGAAGGAATTCCAGGGGGACCATATGAGAATTTAGAAATCCGACGCTTTGGTAGAATAAAAGATCCTGAATGGAATGATTTTGAATATCGATTTATTAGTAAAAAACCTTCTCCAACCTTTGAATTGTCCAAGCAAGAACTTTATGTAAGAGTCGAAGCTCCAAAAGGAGAATTGGGAATTTTTTTGATAGGGAATCAGAGTGTTTTTCCTTGGAGATGGAAAATTCGCCCGCCGGGTTTTATCAACTTGCAAATTCTTCCCCAGTTAGTTAAAAGGATGAAATTGGCTGATATTATGACGATACTAGGTAGCATAGATATCATTATGGGAGAAGTTGATCGTTGAAATGATAATGGATACAACAGAAATACAAGCTATCTATTCTTTTTCCAGATTGGAATCCTTAAAAGAAGTCTATGGGATCATATGGATCCTTGTCCCTATTTTCACTCTTGTATTAGGAATCACACTGGGTGTGCTAGTAATTGTTTGGTTAGAAAGAGAAATATCTGCAGGGATACAACAACGTATTGGACCCGAATACGCCGGGCCTTTAGGGATTTTTCAAGCTCTATCAGATGGTACAAAATTACTTTTCAAGGAGAATCTTCTTCCATCTAGAGGTGATACTCGTTTATTCAGTATCGGGCCAGCTATAGCAGTAATATCCATTTTACTAAGTTATTCAGTAATTCCTTTTAGTTATCACTTTCTTCTAACCGATCTTAGTATTGGTGTTTTTTTATGGATTGCTATTTCAAGTCTTGCTCCCGTTGGACTTCTGATGTCGGGATATGGATCAAATAATAAATATTCTTTTTTAGGTGGATTAAGGGCTGCTGCTCAATCAATTAGTTATGAAATACCATTAACTCTATGTGTATTATCAATATCTCTACGTGCGATTCGGTGAGACATAAAAATTTGCCTAGTTCTTTTCTTTCTAGCAAGAGAGTTAAATGATATCTATTTATTTTTGATCCATCATTATCGTTGGGATGGATGAACTAAACCAGATAGTTATATGAGTGAAATAAAACGGTTTGAAAATTGCTGTTAAAAGAATTCAATCTCATTTCCTATGTACGAGAATTAAGTGAAAGCAAATAGAAGCAGTCGAGACTGTTTACTCCGAGATTGATTGATTACTTATCATCACTTGAATCGGGTTCAAAAGATCAACTCTATGGGGGTTTTACTAACTATTCCCATAGATTTATTACCAGTTCCAAAAATGAGTGGAGGGTTAGGAAGACCAAGATACACAAAGGATTTGTTATGTAGATTCTGTAAATTATTGAACAGGATATTTCTTTTTATTTATAGAAAAGTAATTCGAATTGGGGCTTTAAGTTCGTAGAAATGCTTAAGAAGTACTCCCCAAGATTTCGATCCAGAGTATGTTCCTATCCATCTTTTAAGTAAATAACTATCAAGAACGAAGAAATCTTTTACTTTTTTTTATGAGATTATGAGAAAGGAGAACCGGAAGGAAATAAAATTAGTATTATGTAATGCAATATCGAATTCTTTTTCCTAATTGAAAATGTTAAGTTGAAATATCTACCCTAAAAAGGAACTCTTTCTTTATTCAAAGATAAAGTTATTAATCAATAAAGAAAAACGAGAATTCTTAAAAGATGAGATCAATTCAAAAGCACTATTTTACTATAAATCTAGCAGACAGAATTCCGTTGGTCTAATTCTAGGCTTTAGGATAAGAGTTTATCTCTATATCTATCCTACATAAACACATCAAGATAAAGAATGTTGAAAAGTCCTTAGAATTTTTTGTGATCTCTGAGGAGCCGTATGAGGTGAAAATCTCATGTACGGTTCTGTAATAGCGGCGGGAACAGTGATGTTATCATCGACTATGATTATCTAACAGCTCAAGTACGGTTGATATAGTTGAAGTGCAGTCAAAATATGGTTTTTGGGGGTGGAATTTGTGGCGTCAACCTATAGGGTTTATCGTCTTTCTAATTTCATCTCTAGCCGAGTGTGAGAGATTACCTTTTGATTTACCAGAAGCCGAAGAAGAATTAGTAGCAGGTTATCAAACCGAATATTCAGGTATCAAATTTGGTTTATTTTATGTTGCTTCATATCTAAATCTACTAGTTTCTTCATTATTTGTAACAGTCCTTTACTTGGGGGGCTGGAATCTTTCTATTCCATATCTATTCGTTACTGAGCTTTTTGATATAAATAAACGAAGTCAAGTTTTTGTAACAATAATTGGTATCTTTATTACATTAGCTAAAACTTATTTGTTCTTGTTCATTTCTATTGCAACAAGATGGACTTTACCGAGACTAAGAATGGACCAACTATTAAATCTTGGGTGGAAATTTCTTTTACCTATTTCTCTAGGTAATCTATTATTAACAACTTCGTTCCAGCTTCTTTCATTGTAAAGGAATAGAATATTCTATTTTCACAACTTGTCTCAAACAAGAGAAAGAAACAAGTCAAATTAGTTATAAATATTTCGATATGTTCCCTATGCTAACTCAGTTCTTGAATTCTGGTCAACAAACAATCCGAGCCACCAGGTACATTGGTCAAGGTTTCGTGATTACCCTGTCCCACGCAAATCGTTTACCTGTAACTATTCAATACCCCTACGAAAAATTGATCACATCGGAACGTTTCCGAGGCCGAATTCATTTTGAATTTGATAAATGCATTGCTTGTGAAGTATGTGTTCGTGTATGTCCTATAGACCTACCCCTTGTAGATTGGAAATTGGAAACTAATATTCGAAAGAAAAGACTCCTTAATTACAGTATTGATTTTGGCATCTGTATATTTTGTGGTAATTGCGTTGAATATTGTCCAACAAATTGTTTATCAATGACTGAAGAATATGAACTTTCTACTTATGATCGACACGAATTGAATTATAATCAAATTGCTTTAGGTCGGTTACCGGTGTCCATAATTGACGATTACACAATTCGAACAATTTCTTCGAATTAACAAAATCTAGAAGATTCTTGATTCAAAAACCATTTCAAAATTCCAAATCAAAATAGCTTTTTGATCTAAAGTGTGGTTTCGTTTTGATCGAAAATGATTTCGACTCGAATAATTATTTCAAAATGGATAGTTTTAACCTCCATTTTTAAGAAAAAGTCTAGCCTACGAACTAGATTTACATCAATTCACACCATCCCCCCATTGAAATTTCATTCAATTAAGAAAGATCCGAATATCTTTATTTCTTTTTCCTGGTCAGATCAGCAAGGACATGAAATTTTTTATTTTTTTTCTATAAAAATGGATTTACTTGGACCAATACATGATTTTCTTTTAGTCTTTCTGGGATCGGGTCTTATATTAGGAAGTCTAGCAGTAGTATTATTTCCGAATCCGATTTATTCGGCTTTTTCATTAGGACTGGTTCTTTTTTGTATATCCCTATTCTATATTCTGTCGAACTCATATTTTGTAGCTGCTGCACAGCTCCTTATTTATGTGGGAGCTATCAATGTTTTAATCATTTTTGCTGTAATGTTTCTGAATGGTTCAGAATATTACAAAGATTTTCATCTTTGGACAGTTGGGGATCGAGTTACTTCAATGGTTTGTACAAGTCTTTTTATTTTACTAATCACTACTATTCTAGATACGTCTTGGTATGGGATCCTTTGGACTACAAAATCAAATCAGATTCTAGAACAAGATTTGCTAATTAATAGTCAACAAATCGGAATTCGTTTATCAACAGATTTTTTTCTTCCATTTGAACTCATTTCAATAATTCTTTTAGTCACTTTAATAGGTGCAATTGCTATAGCTCGTCAATAATAAACCGTGATTCAAAAAAATCGATAAAATTGAATTAATGGAAGGAGAATATTCGAATCGTTTTATGGAATTATTATTCAGATTGAAATGAATTAAGAGTGATAAGGAGTTGGTTAATGATGCTGGAACATATACTTTTTTTGAGTGCCTATTTATTTTCTATTGGCGTCTATGGATTGATCACAAGTCGAAATATGGTTAGAGCTCTTATGTGTCTTGAACTTATATTAAATTCAGTTAATATCAATTTTGTAACATTTTCTGATCTTTTTGATAGTCGTCAATTAAGAGGAGACATTTTCTCGATTTTTGTTATAGCTATTGCAGCCGCTGAAGCAGCCATTGGGTCGGCTATTGTTTCATCAATTTATCGTAACAGAAAATCAACTCGTATTAACCAATCCAATTTGTTGAATAAATAGTATTAATATTAATGATATAAATGGAATTGGAATATTCCTAAATTGATTTTAATTAGTTGGTTTGATACGGGTAAGATATGATCTTGGTTGGAAAAACATAACATAAGAAATCAAAGTATTTTGGTCTTCGCTCATAAACATAAACAAATTTGGAAGCAGATTGATTCTGATCACTCATTGATTCGTCTGGTATCTAAATATAGGATTCATTTCAAATTAAACTTAAACTAGACCGAAAATTTATGACGCTCAAAAACGTATAGATCCAATGTCCCATTCAGTAAAGATTTATGATACATGTATAGGATGTACTCAATGTGTCCGAGCGTGCCCCACCGATGTATTAGAAATGATACCTTGGGACGGATGTAAAGCGAAACAAATTGCCTCTGCTCCAAGGACCGAGGACTGTGTTGGTTGTAAGAGATGTGAATCTGCTTGTCCAACGGATTTCTTGAGTGTTCGGGTTTATTTATGGCATGAAACAACTCGCAGTATGGGTCTAGCTTATTGATACGTTCCATAAAACTCTACTTGATTCCATTTTCTTGTTTTTTTTTACCGACAAAACCCGTGCGCAAAATATTTTATTTTTATTTGAGCACGGGTTTTTCTGGTCCAAGTGTATCTTGTCTTTACCACGAATCATTTTCCTTGCTTAACAATAATTGCCATTTTGCCCATATTTCTAGGTTCCTTAATTTTCTTTCTTCCACATAAGGGAAATAGATCAATCCGGTGGTACACTGTATGTATTTCTTTATTAGAGCTTCTTTTAACGACTTATGCATTCTGTTATCATTTCCAATCGGATGATCCATTAATCCAACTCGTGGAGGATTATAAATGGATCGGTTCTTTTGATTTTCATTGGAGATTAGGAATAGATGGACTCTCTATAGGACCCATTTTACTCACCGGATTCATCACTACTTTAGCTACTTTAGCGGCTTGGCCGGTTACTCGAGATTCACGATTATTTCATTTCTTGATGTTAGCAATGTACAGTGGACAAATAGGATTATTTTCTTCTCGAGACCTTTTACTTTTTTTCCTCATGTGGGAGTTCGAATTAATTCCTGTGTATCTACTTGTATCTATGTGGGGGGGAAAAAAACGTCTGTACTCGGCTACAAAATTTATTTTGTATACCGCGGGGGGTTCCATTTTTCTTTTAATGGGAGTTCTGGGTATCGGTTTATATAGTTCTACTGAACCAACATTTAATTTTGAAAGATTAGTCAACCAGACCTATCCTGTGGTCTTGGAAATATTATTATATATTGGATTTCTTATTTCTTTTGCTGTAAAACTTCCAATCATACCCCTACACACATGGTTACCAGATACTCATGGAGAAGCGCATTATAGTACTTGTATGCTTCTAGCCGGAATCTTATTAAAAATAGGGGCGTATGGATTAGTTCGCATCAATATGGAATTATTCCCACATGCACATTCTCTATTTTCTCCTTGGTTTATGATAGTAGGTACAATACAAATAATCTATGCAGCTTCAACATCTATCAGTCAACAGAATTTGAAAAAAAGAATAGCCTATTCCTCTGTATCTCATATGGGTTTCATAATTATAGGAATTAGTTCTATCACTGATATGGGGCTAAACGGAGCCCTTTTACAAGTAATCTCTCATGGATTTATTGGTGCTGCACTTTTTTTCTTGGCCGGAACGACTTATGATCGAGTACGTCTTGTTTATCTTGACGAAATGGGTGGAATAGCTATTCCAATGTCAAAAATATTCACAATGTTCAATAGCTTTTCGATGGCCTCCCTTGCATTACCTGGTATGAGTGGTTTTGTTGCGGAATTAATAGTCTTTTTTGGACTAATTACTAGTCCAAAATATCTTTTAATGACAAAGCTCCTAATTACATTTGTAATGGCAATTGGAATGCTATTAACTCCTATTTATTTATTATCTATGTTACGCCAGATGTTCTATGGGTACAAAATATTTAATGTTTCAAACTCTTATTTTTTTGATTCTGGACCGAGAGAGTTATTTCTTTCGATCTCGATTTTTTTACCCGTACTAGGTATTGGTATGTACCCCGATTTCGCTCTTTCATTATCAGTTGAAAAAGCGGAAGTTATTCTATCTAATTCTTTTTATAGATAGCTTTTAGAAATAAAGAAAACAAATAAACAAAATCGTATCATTTGACAAAGCGTTCTCGTTGTACAATGACAAAAAGAAAAGACAGATTTTTCTTGTTCTCTTGTGTTAAGTAAAAAGAATGCAATTTGAACCGGCGAGAACCCCCCGAATCAAATATTGTAGTCATTTGGGGGATTCTCACCAGTTCACACAAAGTTTTTTGATGTGATACATATTGGAAATTTTTTGATTCCTATTCCTAAGAACTACCTTTTGAATTCAATTCAATGTTAATGGAAATGAACCATAACTATGTAGTCCTATTCCTAATAGATTGACCCCAAAATAACATATCCAAATTATAAGAAAACCAATAGACGCTACAATTGCTGAATTTGTACTCGTAAATTTTTTATTTGTTCGAGTATGTAAATAACTCGCAAATATGATCCAAGTAATAAAAGCCCAAGTCTCTTTTGGGTCCCAACTCCAATAGGATCCCCATGCTTCGTTAGCCCATACTGCTCCAGAAAGCATTCCTATAGTTAAAAAGATAAATCCTAGACTAATAATCCGATAACTCCAATAATCCAATTGTTGAATCAATTGCGCCCTGTAATAATTCTTTGGAGAAAAAAAAGAACTATTTTGTAAAATATTATTTCCTTCACTCATATATTCCATTTCATCGGCGAAAAATACCTCGTTGAAATTTAATAGATTATTTGTAGAAAAGAACTTTATCTTTTTTCTAACTGTAATAACCAGAACTGATACTGATAATAATGATCCGCATAAAAGGGATGCATAGCCTAATATCATCGTACTTACGTGCATTATTAGCCATTCGGATCGAAGAGCAGGTATTAACACTGTGGATTCCTGCATTTCCGTAAAAAGGCCTGAAGTAGCAAAGCCCTGGGTCAAAATAGCACTTGGGCCCATTATTGTACTTAGAAATTTTTTATCTTTTTTGAAATATGGAACTATATGAAAAAAGGAAAAACTCCATGAAAGAAAGATTAATGATTCATATAGATTGCTTAAAGGAAAATGTCCCGAATAAATCCAACGAGTGATCAATAACCCTGTTATACAGAAAAAAGTGATTATCAGACCCTTTTTGTATGAATCATATAGTTTTACGATTTCATCGACTGAAAAGGTTATCAAAAAAATTGTAATTATAATTGAAACGGTTGAAAAGGAAATATGAGTTAATACATGCTCTAAGGTTGAAAATATCATAAAAAAAAGTTCCTTAAATTAGAATTAGAAAATCGAAATAGGAAATTAAATTCATTATAGGATCGAATTACTTTGTTTTAGGAGATGCCCTGCCGCCACTCGGACTCGAACCGAGATGCTTTAGCACTGCTTCCTAAGAGCAGCGTGTCTACCAATTTCACCATGGCGGCTTGTCTTGAACTCATAATAACCTATGAATAAAAATTAGTCTAGATTTAATTGGACACAATATTGTTTACAAAATGTTTGAGGGTTCATTATTTTCTTTTAGGGTTTTTGTTTTAGTGTGTATTTTTTTCTTTCCTCGACTGAATTTCTTCGAAAAGGGGAGAGTCTTACAGAATTAAGGGGTAGAACCCCTCAAAAATTTTTGTTTTAATGAACTATTTTTGATTTATTTTATTTTAATAAAGTGTAAAGTGAAACCAAAAACCCCATTAAAACGAAATAATAAAAAATATTCTTTATTCATTATTTTTTTCGTAATGAAAATCGAAGAATTCTTAGAATTTTTTTTTAATTATTTTATATTTTTTAATTTGAATATATCAAATCTCTTAATTTACTATGTATTAGAAATTACGAGTTCTAATAGCATACTAAATTCCATTTCCTGTTTATTTTTATTAATTCAACAGGAAATGGAATGGTTAAGGGGCCTACTTGAAATTATTTCAACGTATTATGTTTTATTACGCATTTTATTTGTTTGTCGCGCAAAAACTTTTTGAATTCCCGGTTGAAAGAGATTTTCCTAAGGAAAACGCTTTTAACGCTGTCCAATAGCCCCTTTTTTTCCAAAATTTTTTACGAATACGCTTTTTTACTGCGGAAGTGCGTTTTTTTGGAACTGCCATTTAAATACGAATTAAGAGGTTGCTAGCTGGATGTGAAAGACATCTATTGCTCAAAAAAAATCTGCGCTTTTCAAATTAATTATGTATTTCTTTTCTAGATACTAGTTTGTTAGAAAAATTTTAAAGAATAGAAAAAATAGTAAACTAAGTGGAAAAATTCCAATAAATATTACTAAGACTATTCTTAGTAATTTGTTTCACTCAGGAAAAATCTGCCAAATTTGGCTTGAATTTGAAAATTTCAAGTCTACTGAGTAATAAATCTTTTTCATTTGACCAATTAGCACTTCTTTTTTTGAATATTTAAAGTATTTAGTAGAACCTCAGAATGAATAACAATAATAATAAGTATAAAAAGAAATAAAAAAGAAAAAACTTTATGGAACAGACATATCAATATGGGTGGATCATACTTCTCATTTTGCTTCCAGTTCCTATGTTAATAGGAGTGGGGCGTCTTCTTTTTCCCACAGCAACAAAAAATCTTCGTCGTCTATGGGCTCTTCCGACTATTTTATTGTTAAGTATAGTCATGGTTTTTTTAATTAATCTTTCTCTTGAGCAAATAAATAGTAGTTCGATTTATCAATATGTATGGTCTTGGACACTCGATAATGATTTTTCTTTAGAATTCGGTTACTTGATTGATCCACTTTCTTCTATTATGTTAATGTTAATCACTACTGTTGGAATTACAGTTCTTATTTATAGTCATAATTATATGACTCATGATCAAGGATACTTGAGATTTTTTGCTTATATGAGTTTTTTCACTACTTCCATGTTGGGATTAGTTACTAGTTCAAATTTGATACAAATTTATATTTTTTGGGAATTAGTTGGAGTGTATTCCTATTTATTAATAGGGTTTTGGTTCACACGACCTCTTGCAGCAAATGCTTGTCAAAAAGCGTTTGTAACAAATCGTGTAGGGGATTTTGGTTTATTATTAGGAATTTTGGGTTTTTTTTGGCTAACAGGGAGTTTTGAATTTAGGGATTTATTCGAAATAGTCAATAACTTGGTTTACAATAATGAAGTAAATTTTACATTTGTTACCTTGTGTGCTGTTCTATTATTTGCCGGTGCTGCTGCTAAATCTGCGCAATTTCCTCTTCATGTATGGTTACCTGATGCTATGGAGGGGCCCACTCCTATTTCTGCTCTTATCCATGCTGCTACTATGGTAGCAGCGGGGGTTTTTCTTGTAGCTCGTCTTCTTACTCTTTTCATAGTTATACCTTATATAATAGATTTCATCTCGTTGATAGGCATAATCACGGTATTATTAGGAGCTACTTTAGCTCTTGCTCAAAAAGATATTAAAAGAGGTTTAGCTTATTCGACAATGTCTCAATTGGGTTATATGATGTTAGCTCTGGGAATGGGATCTTATCGAAGTGCTTTATTTCATTTGATTACTCATGCTTATTCAAAAGCATTATTATTTTTAGGATCGGGATCCATTATTCATTCAATGGAAAGTATTGTTGGCTATTCCCCCGAGAAAAATCATAATATGGTCCTTATGGGTGGTTTAACAAAATATGTACCGATTACCAAAACCTCTTTTCTATTAGGTACATTTTCGCTTTGTGGTATTCCACCTCTTGCTTGCTTTTGGTCAAAAGATGAAATTCTTAATGATAGTTGGTTGTATTCACCTATTTTTGCAATAATAGCTTGGATCACTGCGGGATTAACCGCATTTTATATGTTTCGGATCTATTTACTTACTTTTGAGGGGCATTTAAATGTTCATTTTCAAAATTATAGTGGCAATCAAAATATGTTTTTCTATTCAATATGTTTATGGGGAAAAGGTTCTTCAAAAAGAATTAACAAAAATTTTCGTTTATTACCAATAAAAAAGAATGGAACTTTTTTTGAAAAAAAAGCAGATCAAAATGTAAAAAAAAGAAATGTGGGACAGTCTTTTATTAATATTGTTGTTTCTTTTGATAATAAAAAAACCTTTTCTTATCCTTATGAATCGGGCAATACTATCTTATTTTCGTTACTTGTATTAGTATTCTTTACTTTGTTTATTGGATCTATAGGAATTACTTTTAATGAAGAAGGAACAGATATATTATCAAAATGGTTAGCTCCTTCTATTAACCTTCTACATCAAAATTCAAAAGGTTCGGCAAA